TTAAAAAAAAAAAAGATTATTTTTTATAAAAAAAAATCTAGTTAAATATATTTTTTAAAAAGTTTATTCTAGCTTAATTATTTATATTTTATTATATGTATATATAATTTATTGAAAGAAGATTTATAAATATTAAAAATTTTTATAAATTAATGTAATTAGTAATATATAATTTTATAAATTAAAGAAATTTAGATTTAGTTGTAAAATAGTAATTAACAAAAATTGTGCCAGCAGTTGCGGTTATTCAATTAATAATTAAATAATTTTAATTTATAAATTTTAATTATAAAAACTATTAAATTTAATTTATAAATATAAAGTGAAATTTTTATTTATAAAATAGTTTAAATATAAATTAAATTAAGATTAAATAATTATGATTATAAAATAGGATTAGATACCCTATTATTCTTAAAAAATATAATTAATTAAATTAGTATAGTTTTAAAAATTTAAAGAATATGGCAGTATTTTATTCAATTTAGAGGAACCTGTTTTTTAATTGATAATCCACGATTAATTTTACTTTATTTTATTAAATTTATATATCGTCGTTATAAAAGTTTTTTATAAAAATTAAAAAAAATTTTAAAATTAAAAATTTAAATTAAATCAGATCAAGATGTAGTTTATAATAAAGATATAATGGGTTATAATAAAATTATTTTTGGAGATTTAAATGAAAATTTAAATTGAATTTAGATTTAAGTGTAATTTATATAAGTTAAATAAAATGATTAAATGTTTTATAATATGTACATATTGCCCGTCGCTCTCATTATAAGTTGAGATAAGTCGTAACATAGTAGGAGTACTGGAAAGTGTTTCTAGAAATCATATTTAAACTTAATTAGTAAAGTAGTTCTTTTACATAGAATCAATATTGTGCAATTCAATTTTATATGAAAATTTAAATCTTAATTAAGTTTGATTAGAGTTGTGTTTATAAATTTATTTAAATTATTATTAAGTTAATTTATTTTAGTATAATTTAGAAAAAATTAAATTATTTATAGTTAATTTGTATTGAGAAAGATTGATGAAATAAATGAAAATTTAATTTTTTATAAGTAAATTTAATTTATTGTATCTTGTGTATCAGAGATTATCAATTAATTTTTAATGAAGTTTTAAATATTTTCGAAAATAAAAGATCTAATTAATTATATTAGTTAATATAATAAAATTATTAATTATAGTTAATTAGAAATGAAATGTTATTCGTTTTTATTGATATCTAATTTTTTAAGAAATAAATTTAATTTAGATAAATTTAATAATAATAATTTTATTAATTAATTTATTATAAAAATTTATTTATATTTTAAGGGATAATCTTTAAAATATATAATTAAAAATGTTAAGTATAATAAAATTTATAAAAATAAAATTTTTTTTTAAATATAGTTTATTATAAAAAATTTTATTATAAATATAATTTAATATAACAGTTAATTAATTTATTAAATTATTAAATTTAATTATTTAATTTAAATAATAATGATAATATTAGTATATAAATATATAAATTATAATAATTTAGTTAGGTTAATTTAACGAATTCGGCAAAAATTTATTCGCTTGTTTAACAAAAACATGTCTTTTTGATTAATAATTTAAAGTCTAATCTGCCCACTGAATTATTTTAAAGGGCTGCAGTATTTTGACTGTGCAAAGGTAGCATAATAAATAGTCTTTTAATTGAAGACTGGAATGAATGATTGGACGAAATAATAACTGTTTCAAATTAATTTATATATAATTTAATTTTTTAGTTAAAAAGCTTAAATTATAATAAAAGACGAGAAGACCCTATAGATCTTTATAGTTTGATTTAATTAAATTTAATTTAAAATATTTGATTGGGGTGATTTTAAAATTTTATAAACTTTTAAATTAAAAATACAATAATTTTTGATTAACTGATCCTATATTATAGATTATTAGAATAAGATACCTTAGGGATAACAGCGTAATTTAATTTTTGAGTTCTTATTAAAAATTAAGATTGCGACCTCGATGTTGGATTAAAATTATTTTTGGGTGCAAAAGTTCAAAATTTAAGTCTGTTCGACTTTTAAAATTTTACATGATCTGAGTTCAGACCGGTGTGAGCCAGGTTGGTTTCTATCTTTATTAAATATTTTTATCTTAGTACGAAAGGATTAGATAAAAAAAATTAATTTTTATTTTATGAATTTTATTAATATAAACTATTTTGGCAGATTAATGCAATAAATTTAGAATTTATTTATAAATAATTTATTATTTAATTAGTATAATGAATTATATAGATTTAATTTTAATAATTATTGGAAGGTTGATTTTAATAATTGGTGTATTATTAGGTGTAGCTTTTTTAACTTTATTAGAACGAAAAGTTTTAGGATATATTCAATTACGAAAAGGACCTAATAAATTAGGATTTAGAGGAATTTTACAACCTTTTAGAGATGCAGTAAAATTATTTTCTAAAGAACAAATTATTCCTTATAAATCAAATTTTTTTTCTTATTATTTTAGCCCCATTATTGGGCTTTTTTTATCTCTAATAAATTGATTAGTTATTCCTTATTTTATAGGATTTTTTTCCTTTAAATTAGGAATTATTTTTTTTTTGAGAATCACAAGGGTTTCTGTTTATTCAGTTATGATTTCTGGTTGGTCATCTAATTCTAGATATGCTATTTTAGGAAGAGTTCGTTCTATAGCACAAACTATTTCTTATGAAGTAAGATTAGCTTTAATTTTATTATCTTTAATTTTTTTAATTAATAGATTTAATTTTATAATATTTATATATTATCAAAATTATGTATGATTTATTTTTATTTTATTTCCTTTATCTTTATGTTGAATTTCTTCAATAATGGCTGAAACTAATCGAACACCTTTTGATTTTGCAGAAGGTGAGAGAGAGTTAGTATCAGGATTTAATGTTGAATATGGTAGTGGGGGATTTGCTTTAATTTTTTTAGCTGAATATTCAAGAATTTTATTTATAAGAATGTTATTTGTAGTTATGTTTTTGGGAGCAGATTTATTTTCTATTATATTTTATTTAAAGATAATTTTTTTATCATTTATTTTTATTTGAATTCGAGGTTCGTTACCTCGATTTCGATATGATAAATTAATATATTTGGCTTGAAAAATTTATTTACCATTAGCATTAAATTTTTTAATTTTTATATTAAGAATTATTTTTATTTAATAATAGTAATAGGTTTAATATAATGAAATGACTGAATATAGGTGATAAATTGTAAATTTATTTATGGATAATAATTCTTTCATTATTTATATCAATAAAAAAAATACTAATTGGTTTGGTTAAAAAACGTATATATGTCTTCTAAATAGTTTAAAATTTCTTTTAAAAAATTATAAATTTTTTAGATATCTAAAATTATCAGTTTAATTAATATTTGGTCTTTAGCTTTAATTTACCCTCTAACTTAAATAAAAATAAAAAGAATAATCAAATCTTATATTTATATTCTCTATATTTTAAAGATAAATGTAAATATCTTCTACTCTATAAACTTTTATATATCAATAAAAAAAAATACTAATTGGTTTGGTTAAAAAACGTATATATGTCTTCTAAATAGTTTAAAATTTCTTTTAAAAAATTATAAATTTTTTAGATATCTAAAATTATCAGTTTAATTAATATTTGGTCTTTAGCTTTAATTTACCCTTAACTTAAATAAAAATAAAAAGAATAATCAAATCTTATATTTATATTCTTATATTTTAAAGATAAATGTAAATATCTTCTACTCTATAAACTTTTATATATCAATAAAAAAATTAATAGAAATATTTATTTTCTTTATTATGTTTTCAAAACATATGCTTAATTTACAAGCTCATTAATTAATTATTTATAATTTTATCTCATATTATAGCTAAAATTGGATTCATGATAAAGTAAAAGAAATATAAAAATGTAAGAATTTGTCCAATTAAGATATAAGGATCTTCAATTGATTGAGCTCCAATTCAAGTTAATAAAATAAAAATATTACAAAAGTGTCAAAAGTTAATTTGATTTAATGGATAAAATTGATTTCCTTTAATTTTTTTATTTCATATTAAGGGAAGAGTGAATAAAATTATAACAGAAAAAATTAATGCAATAATTCCTCCTAATTTATTAGGAATAGATCGGAGGATTGCATATGCAAATAAAAAATATCATTCAGGTTGAATATGAATTGGTGTAACTATTGGATTAGCTATAATAAAATTATCTGTATCACCTAATATATAGGGATCAATGAATGTTAATAATCTTAATAATATTATTATAATAATAAATCCTAGTAAATCTTTAAATGTAAAAAAAGGATGAAAACATATTTTATCTATATTAGAATTTAGTCCTAATGGATTTCTAGAGCCAGTTTCATGTAAGAAGATTAAATGAATTATTACTATTATAATAATAATAAACGGTAAAATGAAATGAAATGAAAAAAATCGATTTAAAGTGGCATTATCAACAGCAAATCCTCCTCAAATTCATTGAACTAAAAAGTTTCCTAAATAAGGGATTGCTGATAATAAGTTTGTAATAACGGTTGCTCCTCAAAAAGATATTTGTCCTCAGGGTAATACATATCCTATAAAAGCAGTTATTATAGTAATAAGAAAAATTATAACTCCTATAGTTCAAGTTTTATATATATAGAAAGATTCATAATAAATTCCTCGACTAATATGTATAAATATACATAAAAAAAAAAATGATGCTCCATTTGCGTGAATAATTCGAATAAATCATCCATAATTAATATCTCGGCAAATTTGATTAACTCTATTAAAGGCTATATAAATATTAGGTGTATAGTGTATAGATAAAAATAATCCAGAAATAATTTGAATTATTAAGCATAGTCCTAAGATTGATCCAAAATTTCATCAAAATGAGATATTAGAAGGGGTAGGTAGATTAACTAAAGATTTATATATAGTATTGATTAATAAATTATAATTTTTTATTGGTAAATAGTTTTTCATTAGTTGTTTGGTCGGAAAGTGCCAAAATAAGGATTAGAAATTTTATTAATAATAGATATAGAAATTAATAAAAAAGTAATTATTAATAAGGTAATTATAAATTTAGAATTATAAATTTGAGAATTTAAATTTGAGTTTTCGTTGTTAATAAATATTTGAATTTTGGATAAATAATTTATTTCTAAATTTATAGATATGTTTATTAATTGATGAATTAATGAATTTAAATAAATAGATAATATAATTGATGTAATAATTATTATAATAAATATTAAAAAATAGTTTATATTAAATTTAAATATTTCATTGGAAGAAAATCTAGCAGTATAGATAAAAAGAATTAAAAGTCCTCCTAGAAATGTTAAAAATAAAATATAAGCGAATCATGAAGATTTTAAAGTTAAAGTAATAATTATTGATAATATAAATGTTTGAATTAAAAGAAGTAATCCTATAGATAAGGGATTTGTTATTAAAATTAATATAATATTTAAATTAATTATAAAGAAAAATAATATATATATAGTAATTTCAAAAAATAGTTTATTAAAAATAATAATTTTGGAGATTATTGAAAAAATTTTATATTTTTTTTTTGAAGTTTTAAAATATAATAATTATTTTTGATTTACAAGATCAATGTTTTATTTAAACTATTAAGACTAATTTACTAATGATATTATTTATAAAATTAATTTTTTTATCTGTATTTATGTTTATTATAAGAATAATAGTATTTTCTTTTAATCGTAAGCATTTATTAATTATTTTATTAATATTAGAGTTTATAGTTTTAAGATTATTTATTTTATTTATAATTAATTTAATAATAATAGGAAGAGAAATTTATTTTTTAATATTATTTTTAGTTTTTTCTGTATGTGAGGGAGCATTAGGTTTATCAATTTTAGTTCATATAATTCGAATATATGGAAGAGATTATTTTCAAGTTTTTAATTTATTAAAATGTTAAAGTATTTTTTTATATTGATATTTATAATTTTTTTTAATATTAAAATATATTGAATGGTTCAAATTTATTTATTATATATGGTTTTTATTTTTCTTTTTTTATCAATTAATCTATATATATTTAGAGATATTAGTTATGTATTTATATGTGATTTTTTATCTTATGGATTAATTTTGTTAAGAATTTGAATTTTTTGTTTGATAATTATAGCGAGAAGAGATATTTTTAATAAAAGAAATTATTTAAATTTTTTTATATTTAATTTATTGATTTTATTAATATTTTTAATATTAACATTTAGATCAAGAAATTTATTTTCTTTTTATTTATTTTTTGAGATAAGTTTAATTCCTGTTTTATTTTTAATTATAGGTTGAGGTTATCAGCCAGAGCGATTGCAAGCAGGATTTTATTTATTATTTTATACTTTAACATTATCTTTACCTATAATAATTGGGATTATATATGTTGGGGTTAGATTAAATAGATTTTTTTTTTTTTTTTTAAAAAATTTAAATTTAAATTATTTATTTTTATATTTGGTAATAATTTTAGCTTTTTTAGTTAAAATACCTATATTTTTAGTACATTTATGATTACCAAAAGCTCATGTAGAAGCTCCTGTAAGAGGATCAATAATTTTAGCAGGTATTATATTAAAATTAGGAGGTTATGGTTTATTACGATTTATAATTATAATAATTTCGAGTTGTATTTCTTTTAATTTTATTTGGATTAGAATTAGAATATTAGGAGGATTTATTTTAAGTTTAGTTTGTTTTTTTCAAATTGATTTAAAATCTTTGGTTGCTTATTCTTCAGTTGTTCATATAGGGGTTTTATTATCTTCTTTAATGACTTTATCAAGATGAGGATTTTATGGGAGGTATATTTTAATAATTGGTCATGGTTTATGTTCATCAGGTTTATTTTGTTTAGTTAATATAATTTTTGAGCGTACTGGAAGACGTAGAATAATAATTAATAAGGGGATAATAAATTTTATACCTAGAATGTGTTTATGGTGATTTTTGTTACTTACTTCTAATATAGCAGCTCCTCCTTCTATAAATTTAATAGGAGAGATTAATTTATTTTTGGGATTAGTTTCATGATCTTCATTAACTTTAATTTTTTTAATTTTAATTTCATTTTTTAGAGCTGCTTATAGTTTATATTTATTTTCTTTTAATCAACATGGTAAATTAAGAATTAATATATTGGGTTGTTCATCTGGAAAGTTACGAGAATATTTATTATTATTTTTACATTGATTTCCTTTAAATTTATTAATTTTAAAAGTTGATTTATTTTTAATTTGATTTTAATTTAATTAGTTTAAAAAAAATATTAATTTGTGGGATTAAAGATAAATTTTAATTTATTAGATAATGATTAATAATAATAAGATATTATTTTTTTTTGTTTTTTTATTATTTTTTATAAGTTTATTGTTTATAAGATTGGGGATTTTTTTATATTATAAAAATTTAGTTATTATATTAGAATGAGAATTAGTAAGATTAAATTCAGTTATTTTTATGATAACTATTTTATTAGATTGGATATCTATATTTTTTATAATAATTGTTTTAATGATTTCTTCTATAGTTATTTTATACAGAAGAGAATATATAGGAGATGAAGTTAATATAGATCGATTTATTATCTTAATTCTTTTATTTGTGTTTTCTATAATATTGATAATTATTAGACCTAATTTAATTAGAATTTTATTAGGATGAGATGGTTTAGGATTAATTTCATATTGTTTAGTAATTTATTATCAAAATGTAAAATCCTATAATTCAGGGATATTAACAGTTTTAATAAATCGTGTAGGTGATGTTATAATTTTAATGGGAATTGTTTGAATAGTTAATTTTGGAAGATGAAATTATATTTATTTATATGATTTTATTGAAAATGATTATTTAATTAATATTATTAGAATTTTTGTAGTATTAGCAGCTATAACTAAAAGAGCTCAAATTCCTTTTTCATCATGATTACCTGCAGCTATGGCTGCTCCAACTCCTATTTCGGCTTTAGTTCATTCTTCAACATTAGTAACAGCAGGAGTTTACTTATTAATTCGTTTTAGAATATTTTTAGATAATTTATGAATTTTAAAATTTTTATTATTAATTTCTAGATTGACTATATTAATATCAGGTATATCAGCATTATTAGAATTTGATTTAAAAAAAATTATTGCTTTATCTACTCTTAGTCAATTAGGTTTAATGATAATAATTTTATCTATGGGAATAAGAAATTTAGCTTATTTTCATTTGTTAAGACATGCTTTTTTTAAAGCTTTATTGTTTATATGTGGGGGAATAATCATTCATATTATGGGTCATAATCAAGATATTCGTTATATAGGAAATATAATAAAAATATCTCCTTTAATTGCTTTAAATTTAAATGTTTCTAATTTAGCATTATGTGGTTTTCCATTTATAGCAGGTTTTTATTCAAAAGATTTAATTTTAGAAATATTTTTAATAGTTAATTATAATATGTTAATTATAATTATTTTATTTATTTCTACTGGTTTTACTGTTTCTTATACAGTTCGATTATTATATTATTCTATGTTTTATGACTATAATATATTTAGTTATTTTAGAATTAAAGAAAGAAATATTATAGTTATTTCAACTGTAATTTTAATAATTTGTAGAATTATTGGAGGAAGAATATTAAGATGATTAATTTTATTTACACCTAAGTTAATTTATTTAACTTTTCATATAAAGATGTTAGTACTTTATGTGATTAGTTTAGGGGTAATTTTAATGTATTTAAATTTAATTTTATTAATAAAATTTCGTTATTATTTATTGAAAATAAATAAAGTTAGAGTTTTTTTAAATTATATATGATTTTTTTCTTCTTTATCATTATTTGGGTTAAATTATTGATTTTTAATGACAGGTTTTAAGTCATTAAAAATTTTAGATTTTGGATGAGGGGAATATTATTTAAGACAAGGAATTTTTAAAAATTTAATTAAGTTAAGAATAATTAATCAGTTAGTTCAGTATAATTTTTTAAAAATTTATTTAATAATTTTTTTTATTTATTTGTTATTAATTATTTTTAGGTTTTTTATTATTTATTTAAATAACTTATAATTAGAGTGTAATATTGAAGATATTAAAGAGATTAATTTAATCTTTAAATAAATTTATAAATTTTTAATTATTTTTACAGTGAAAATGTAATGTTTTTATTTAAACTATATAAATAGAAATATTAATGGAATTTAACCACTAAAAAAAAGTTAGAAGCTTTTTATAAAATATTTCTTAATTGGAAAAAAAATTCAATTTTATTATTAACAGTAATATACCTCTATTTTGGTTTCAATTAAAAATAAAAAGATTTTTTAATCTTAAGTCTTAAGTCGAAATTAAGTGCAATTATTGCTTTTTATTTAAGATAAAGTATGTATACTAATTTTTGAATGCAAATCAAATATTTTAATTAAATTATAATCCTATAATTTATTTAGTTCAATTTAAAATATTTGAATATCATTCATAATATAAACCTATTAATAATATTAAAAAAAAAAAAATTGATGTAAATAATCAATTAATTAATTTTAATTTAGGAAAAGTTGAAATTAATGGTAAAATAAGTACAATTTCTACATCAAAAATTAAAAAAATGATAGCAATTAAAAAGAAGTGGAGAGAAAAAGGAATTCGTTTTATTGATTGTGGATCAAATCCGCATTCAAATGGAGAATTTTTTTCTTTTCTATTTTCTATTTTTTTAGATAAAAAAATTGAAATTATTATTATGATATTAGTAATTAATATAAATATTATTCTTGAGTATATAATTGAAATAATTATTTGTATTAAAATTTTTTAAACTGTATAATTGGAAGTTATATATACTTTTTATATTATACAAATAATATATTAATTTCTTCTTCATCAGTATATTGAAATAAATAAGAAAAGTCAAACTACATCAACAAAATGTCAGTATCATGCTGCTGCTTCAAATCCAAAATGATGATTAGCTGAAAAGTGGAATTTATTTATTCGTAATAAACAAATAAAAAGAAAAGTTGTGCCAATAATTACATGGAGACCATGGAATCCTGTAGTTAAAAAAAAAGTAGATCCGTAAATTGAATCAGCAATTGAAAATGGAGCTTCTATATATTCTATATATTGAAGAATTGTAAAGTAGATTCCTAATAAAATAGTAATTAGAAGTCTTTGGAAAGATTGAGAAAAATTATTATTTAAAATTCTATGATGAGTTCAAGTAATAGAAATACCTGAACTTAATAAAATACAAGTATTTAAAAGAGGAATTTGGAAAGGATTAAATACTTTAATTCTGATAGGGGGTCAAATTGATCCAATTTCAATATTTGGAGATAGTCTAGAGTGGAAAAAAGCTCAAAAAAAAGAAAAAAAAAATAAAACTTCTGATACAATAAATAGAATTATTCCTCATCGTAAACCTGTAGTAACATTTAAAGTATGTTTTCCTTGGTATGTACCTTCTCGTGAAATATCTCGTCATCATTGAAATATGGTTAAAATAGTAATTATTAAACCTAAAATTAATAGAGTTAAGTTTAATTGATGAAATCATATAATTATTCCTGAAGTTAAGAATATTGCTCCTAGGGAGCCTGTAAGAGGTCAAGGTCTATAGTCTACTAAGTGAAATGGATGGTTATGTTTTATTGACATTAGTTTACTTCTCTAGAATAAAGGGTTCTAAGAACTGAAAATACATATGATTGAATAATTGCAACTGCAAATTCAAGAGTTAATAATAAAATTTGACTTAGAATAATTAGGATATAAATAAATATTGTTCTTGATGGACCAGTATTACCTAAAAGAGTAAGTAATAAATGTCCTGCAATTATATTAGCTGTTAAGCGAACTCTTAAGGTTATAGGTCGAATTGAATTTCTGATTGTTTCAATTAATACTATAAAAGGAATTAGAATTATAGGTGTTCCTTGAGGAATTAAGTGTGTAAATATATGATTTGAATTATTTAATCATCCATAAATTATTAATGTAATTCATATAGGTAGTGCTAATCTTAAAGTTATTGATAAATGACTGGTTCTTGTAAAAATGTAAGGAAATATTCCTAATATATTATTTATTAAAATAAAAGTAAATAAAGAAATTATTATTAAGGTATTTCCTTTATAAAAATGATTTCCTATTAAGTTTTTAAATTCATAATGAAGGGTTAAGATAATCTTATTTCAATTAAAATTTCATCGAGAGGGAATTAGTCAAAAACTTATGGGGATAAATAAAATTCCTATAATAGTTCTAAATCAATTTAATGATAAATTTAATCAGTTAGTAGATGGTTCGAAAACAGAAAAAAGATTAGCTATCATTTTCAATTTAATGAATTAATAAGTTTTTTCGATAAATGAGAAAACTTAATGTTATAATTGGTTGAGAAATAATTTAAAAAGTTAAATATTAAAAATATTCTGCAAAAAAAAAAATATAATATAATTCAATTTATTGGTATTATTTGAGGAATAAAAGAATATTATTTATTAATAATTTAAAATTGACATATTTATGTTATTTATTTAACTAATTCTTTTATTTATATTCATTAAAAGTAAGTGTTAATTTACTAAAATTTGGTTTAAGAGACCAATACTAACTTTAGATTTTTAATGAAAAATTTAGTTAATTATAATTTTTAATTCAAGAAATAAATGATGAGGGTATAATTCTTTCAATTATAATAGGTATAAATCTATGATTTGTACCACAAATTTCAGAACATTGACCAAAAAAAATTCCAGGACGTATAATGAAAAAATTTCCTTGATTTAGACGTCCTGGTGTTCTATCAATTTTAATACCTAAGGTAGGTACTGTTCATGAGTGGATAACATCTAAAGCTGTAGTGATTAATCGAATTTGAGTGTATATTGGTAGAATTGTTCGGTTATCAGTATGTAAAAGACGAAATTCATTAATTTTATTTTCATTTTGAGGAATTATATAGGAATCAAATTTTACATTATGAAAATCTGAATATTCATATCTTCAATATCATTGATGACCAATTGTTTTTAAAGATATTGTAGGGTTATTAATTTCATCAATTAAATATAATAATCGTAAAGATGGAAAAGCAATGAAAATTAAAATTAAGGTAGGAGTTAGAGTTCAAATAATTTCAATATTTTGTTCTTCAAGAAGAAATCGATTTATAAATTTATTAAATATTAAGTTAATTATTAGATATCTAATAAAAATTGTAATTATAATTGTAAATATTAAAGTATGATCATAAAATAAAATAAGTTGTTCTATTAAAGGTGAGGATCTATTTTGGAGTTCAAGATTTGATCATGTAGCCATTTCTGAAAAAAAAATATTTTTTTATAAATAGATCTTAAATCTATTGCATTATTTCTGCCATATCAGAATTTAGTAATTATAGGAAGTTCATTGTATCTATGTTCGTGAGGGGGTATTTTTTGGTATCATTCAATAGATGATGATAAATTAAGAGGGAATAACATAATATTTTTATTTAATATTCTTAATCAAATAATTAAAATGAATATTATAATTCTAATTAAAGAAATTAATCTTCCTAATGAAGATAAAATATTTCAAGATATATAACAGTCAGGATAATCAGAGTACCGACGTGGTATTCCAGCAAGACCTAAAAAATGTTGAGGGAAAAATGTTAAATTGACTCCAAAAAATATTCTTAAAAATTGAATTTTTAATAAAAATGGGTTTATAGATAATCCTGAAAATAAAGGATATCAGTGGTTAAATCCTGCTATAATAGCAAAAACAGCTCCTATAGAAAGAACATAATGAAAATGAGCAACTACATAATATGTATCATGAAGTATTATATCAATAGATGAATTCGATAAAGTGATTCCTGTTAATCCACCTACAGTGAATAAAAAAATAAATCCTAATCTTCAAATTAGAGAAGGAGAATAAGAAATTTGAGTACCTCTTAAAGTTGCTAATCATCTGAAAATTTTAATTCCTGTAGGAATAGCAATAATTATTGTAGCAGATGTAAAATATGCTCGAGTATCAACATCTATACCTACAGTAAATATATGATGAGCTCATACAATAAATCCTAATAAACCAATTGAGATTATAGCATAAATTATTCCTAAAGTTCCAAAAGTTTCTTTTTTTCCTCTTTCTTGGGATACAATATGAGAAATAATTCCAAATCCTGGTAAAATTAAAATATATACTTCAGGATGACCAAAGAATCAAAATAAATGTTGATAAAGAATTGGGTCTCCTCCACCAGCTGGATCAAAAAATGATGTATTTAAGTTTCGGTCAGTTAAAAGTATAGTGATAGCACCTGCTAATACAGGCAAAGATAATAAAAGGAGGAGGGCAGTAATTGCTACTGATCAAACAAATAGTGGTATTTGATCTAAATTTATTCCTTTAGATCGTATATTAATTACAGTTGTAATAAAATTAATAGCTCCTAAAATTGAAGAAATTCCTGCTAAATGTAATGAAAAAATAGTTAAATCTACAGATCTTCCTCTATGTCCAATATTAGAAGAAAGGGGAGGGTAAACTGTTCATCCAGTTCCTGCTCCATTTTCGACGATTCTTCTTATAGTGAGAAGAGTTAGGGAAGGTGGTAAAAGTCAAAATCTTATATTATTTATTCGGGGGAAAGCTATGTCAGGAGCTCCTAATATTAAAGGAACTAATCAATTTCCAAATCCTCCAATTATAATAGGTATTACTATAAAAAAAATTATAATAAAAGCGTGTGCAGTTACTACTACATTATAAATTTGATCATTACCAATTAATGATCCTGGTATTCCTAATTCTGTTCGAATAATTATTCTTAAAGAAGATCCTAGTATTCCAGCTCAAATTCCAAAAATAAAATATAAAGTTCCAATATTTTTATGATTTGTTGAAAAAAGTCATTGATTGATTTTATATTCAATTATGATATTAAATTGCAAATTTAAAGGTATAAATTAATTTTATTAAAATCTAAAATTTATTAAAGAAATAAAAATTAATCTAAATATAGAAAAAGTTGTTAATAAAAAAATTATAAAATTATTTTTTATATTTATTTTATTATTATATCATTTAATTTTAGAATAATTAATAATTATAGATCTAATGATAATATTAATATAAAAACTTAATGTTATTAAAGTTGAAATTAATATAATTAAAATTACAAATTTTATTTTATTTCTAATGAATAAAATAATTAATCATTTGGGAAGAAATCCTAAAAAAGGAGGAAGTCCTCCTAAAGAAAGTAAATTTATTAAAAAGTTGAAGTAAATTAAATAATTAATTTTATTATTAAATATTTGATTTAAATAAAAAAAGTTATTATATGAAAATATTAGTATAATTAATCTATTTAAAATTAAATAGATTATAAAATATAATCTTCATATGTTTATTCTAATTATAATTGATATAATTAACCATCTTAAATGTCTAATTGATGAGAATCTTATTAGAGAACGAATTGAAGTTTGATTAATTCCTCCTCAAGCTCCAATTAAAGCACATAAAATAATTGATATAATAATAATAGTTTTATTTATACAAAAAGATAATGCAACTATTGGTGTAATTTTTTGTCAAGTTGATAAAATTAAACAATTTATTCAATTTAGTCCTCTTATAATTTTAGGAAATCAAAAATGAAAAGGAGCAGCTCCTATTTTTATTAATAACCTAAAATTTATTATTAATTCGGTTAATCAAGAGTTAAGTAAATTAAGTTTAAATATAATAATAAAAAATAATAAATTAATTGAGGTTAAAGTTTGAATTAGAAAATATCTAATTATAGCTTCTGATATAAATATATTATTTTTATTATTTATAGCAATTATAGGAATAAAGCCTATTAAATTTATTTCTAATCCTATTCATACTCCTATTCAAGAGTGTGAAGTTACAGATAATAAAGTTCTTGTAATAATTAATGAAATTAAAAAAAGTAAATTAAAAATAAAAAAAAAAGGATTTTACCTTTATTAATGAAGTATGAATCCATTAGCTTAATTAGCTTATCTTTTTAAGATTTAAAGATAAAACTTTATTTAAAATTTTGAAAATTTTTAGTTTAATTAACTTAAAATCTTGTATATATATTAGTGTATTTTGCACGTAAATTTTTGATATTTAAAGATTAGTTAAATTCTAATATATATATAATAAAAAAAGAAAATTCTTTATATTTTACTCTATCAAAGTAATCCTATTAATCAGGCATTTTATT